CGTATACAGGGTCATCTTTTCTGTAGTTTCGATAGAAGGATTCGATTCCTCTACCAATGCAGTCAACTCCATTTGTTAGAACAGCTTCCATTGAGTCTCTGCACCTATCCTTTTTTGATTCTCGCTTTCTGAACCCTTGTTTTCTGAACACAGGATTTGGCTCAGGATTGCCCATTTTTAATTCCAGGGTTTCTCTGAATTTGGAAGTTACCACTTAGTAGGTTTCCATACCAAGGCTCAATCCAATCAAGTCCGTAGCGTCTACCAATTTCGCCATATCCCCCTTATGAGGCCGAGATCTCATTGTGATCCCCCCTCTTATGTTGGAACCCTTGAATTCATTAGATACTGATTCCTATATCGAAAAAGTGTCTGCTCCTATTTCTTACCCATCTTCTTTCATCTCTATCGGTGGGCCAGTATTTGGTCCAATCGGAAATGATTCTATCATTGATGTATCTGCAATTCAATATGGATGGATATATCCCACATATACATGTCTCTCTCCCTCTCATTTTTCCCACGCGATTGGGAATACTGGAACGGTCGATATTCATTCTTCTTTTTTTTTTCGTCCTATCTCCTCCCTTTCCGAATGAAACCAGAGGAATGTCTCATTATGATCTGAATTGCATTCTTATCTTATCCTTTCCTTAGGACCGATCCGCTCTAATCTAATAGAATTTAGAATTAATAGAATCTGCTATAACTAATATGGATATAGTTATATATAATTATTTCAAATGTAATATTTTGCATTTAAAGAAAAAAAAATTCGAAATCAAAGAAATAGAAATTTCTAATAATAAAATTTCTAATCTAATAATAATAGAAAATATCATAAGAATTAATAGAATGATAATATAAATCACTCGAATTTTCAATAAAAATTCTATATAGTTATAGTTCTATTCTAATATAGAAGAATATTCTTATGATATTAATTAATCATTTTTAATGGAATAGAATTCGATTCTTCATTCTATTAATATTAATTATTATATAGTTAAGATTCCGGTAGTTTACCGAATTCCTATGCACTATTTCTGTTATGTGAGCCCGCTTAGCTCAGAGGTTAGAGCATCGCATTTGTAATGCGATGGTCATCGGTTCGATTCCGATAGCCGGCTTTTCTCTATTTGTCCGATTTTTTCCATGATTGATAATGTCTCCTTGAGATCAAGGAATATTGAAAAGACTCCTCCCTTTTTTCTTTTACAAATGTCGGGTCACCGATCTATTATGTCGTGGGAACTTACAACTATGAATAAAAAACTGATTGGAGCAGTGAAATCTCTACAGAACAAATCAAGAAAAGGATCCTTAACTTCCTATATATACAAAATAATCCGGATATTGATACAATTCATCATTCTTCTTTGTAGTACTTCAGTAGATTTATCTTCGTTTATCGTTTAGTTCAGTCTGACTTAGGTTTATTCTGTAAAATGAAATTTCAATAAAATAAATAAAAAAATAAGGGGGGGGGAGTCTTTATGTCTCGTTACCGAGGGCCTCGTTTCAAAAAAATACGCCGTCTGGGAGCTTTACCGGGACTAACTAGTAAAAGACCTAGACCGGGAAGTGATCTTAGAAACCAATCGCGTTCCGGGAAAAGATCTCAATATCGTATTCGTCTAGAAGAAAAACAAAAATTGCGTTTTCATTATGGTCTGACAGAGCGACAATTGCTTAGATATGTTCGTATAGCTGGAAAAGCCAAAGGGTCAACAGGGCAGGTTTTACTACAACTACTTGAGATGCGTTTGGATAACATCCTTTTTCGATTGGGTATGGCTTCGACCATTCCCGGAGCCAGGCAATTAGTTAACCATAGACATATTTTAGTTAATGGTCGTATAGTAAATATCCCAAGTTATCGCTGCAAACCCCGAGATATTATTACTACGAGAGATGAACAAAGATCCAGAGCTTTGATTCAAAATTATATTGATTCATCCCCCCACGAGGAATTGGCAAAACATTTGACTTTTCACTCATCCCAATATAAAGGATTAGTAAATCAAATAATAGATAGTAAATGGATCGGTTTGAAAATCAATGAGTTGCTAGTCGTAGAATATTATTCTCGTCAGACTTGAACCTAACTAAAATAACAAAGCTTCGGGCAATTTTGCCCCCCCTTTTTCGCCAAAGTCAAGTAAATAAGGGGTTTGATCCGGATTTTTCTCCCACTCACGTATCACAAATGGATCAGCAGTGAGATTTTCATTCTTTTCCACTCTTTCCGGCATTTTCCATACCACAGTAATTAGGAAGAATCTCTATCAAATAAAGGTCTTACTGTTGGAATAATGGTATCAATTGTTATTTGATACATTGCGGTTGGTAACGTTGGTGAATTAGGTGAAGGTACGGAAAGAGAGGGATTCGAACCCTCGGTAAACAAAAGTCTACATAGCAGTTCCAATGCTACGCCTTGAACCACTCGGCCATCTCTCCTACATAATCTTATGATTATGACCCAGAAACCGAGTGAATAGCGAGTCATTCATATTATTGCAATACAGGTACGACCGATCAATTAAATTCTAAATAGAAAACTTTTCGTCAAAGAAAGATCTTCCGTAGGCTCGAGGGATAAAAAAAACTTCTCGAGTTCTCAGAATCCGTAGGAAAAATTCCTTGATTCCTCAACTTCGATAAAATAGTAATAATTGGTATACTACTCAATTTGAATGAAATCCAATCGGATTCAAATATTTCCTATCTATCCCTGTCCAAAAGGGACAATTTGAGTGGAAGGTCCACATCCTTTTTTTTTTAGAATGAGTCTGTTTGTTTTTATGTGATTTCGTACTGTACAATTCCTTTGTTTGTGGGATCATTTTCCCTCGAGGGGGAATGAGAAGAATTATCGAATGGACTGTTAACTATGCCTAGATCTCGGATAAATGGAAATTTTATTGATAAGACCTCTTCAATTGTAGCCAATATCTTATTACGAATAATTCCGACAACTTCAGGAGAAAAGGAGGCATTTACCTATTACAGAGATGGTGCGATTTGATTCTTTTTTTTTTTTTTATTTATTTACCGCCCTCAGTCTTATGAGAAAGAGACATGATTCGGGATACAAAGAAAAAAGATTCTTGAAATAAACCTACGCTTGATGAAGGTGAAGTTAGTTTGGAGATAGAACAATTCCTTCTGTCGTGTATCCCCGATTGATGCAGCCTCAGATGCTTCAATTGTCGATTCTAGTATTGAGCGAAAGGTTAACCTATAGGTTCTGTATTGCAGGTCAATACTACTTCACTAGTACCAATAGGCCGCATAGGGGAAGAAGCACTACACCTAGGAATCAACAACACGAAAACTTTGTTATAAATTACTCCTCTTCCTTATCGGGATCGGGACTAACAAGAATGGTTGGGACAACAAACATCCATCTCGTTCGTACTTTGGATACCCGTATAACCATCGAAGATCGTTGAAGTGACTAATTCCTGGAAATAGGGGGCGTTGAGGACAAAGAAATTGTTGGAGTTACCATTTCTATCTAGCACCAACACGCTTGGTGTTAAGAAAAGACAGACCTCTTGCAGGAAGGATGGCTAGAGATTTCTTGTAAAAACACCAGCCCCTGTCAGTTCATAATAAAAATATTTCAATCTTTTTTGATTCCATGGATTATTTCCCTTATTACTATGCACAGAAGGGAGGAGCCGTATGAGATGAAAATCTCACGTACGGTTCTGGAACGGAGATTCTTTGAATAGAATGAACGACCGTAACGGATGTCGGCTCAATCCGAAGGAAATTATGCGGAAGCTTTACAAAATTATTATGAAGCTACGCGACCAGAAATTGATCCCTATGATCGAAGTTATATACTCTATAACATAGGCCTTATCCACACAAGCAACGGAGAACATACGAAGGCTTTGGAATATTATTTCCGGGCACTCGAACGAAACCCATTCTTACCACAAGCTTTTAATAATATGGCTGTGATCTGTCATTACGTGCGACTATCTCCACTATAGAAAGAAGGAAAGAAAGATCAAATCTTCTAGTAAATACTAGAAACAAAATAGGCTTTCTACATATGCATCGTCCAAAGCAACGATTTTTATCAGCTGTAGCAAAGAAAGAGACTTCATACGAGCCGAAATATGAAGAAATAGGTATGGCCTATATACTAGATTCTATGGATAAAGGATCTAATTGATGGAGGAAGCACCGTAAAGATCAATTAGCGAGGTTTGGGGGCCGATACAATAAGAACTGCTTACTTATGTCATGATATGAGATAAAAGTTAGGAATCAACTTATGTAATAGAGTCGATCTACTAAGGTATTGAGCAGCGGTGTAGCATCAGATCCCAAAGATAGTAAGTCCTTTCTTTCTTCTGGAGGAAAGTCCTTTTCAAAGATTCTATATGACTTTCTATATGAAACCGAGATAGTTACCTTTCAGAAAATTCTAACGATAGGGGTAGATACCTATGTTCTTCTGAAGGTGGGAGAAAAGATAAAACTGATTATTGATCAAAATTAGAGTTTGAAACTCATGTAATTAACCTCTTCTGGTTAACCCGAGAAAAAAAAAATGGGATAGATTTACGAGAAATCTTATTCAGTTAGATATGGTAGATTAAGATGGGACACCAAAAGAATTGATTGCTGAGCCGTATGAGGTAGGAAACTCTCAAGTACGGTTCTAAGGGAAGGAATTGACCCACCTATTCCGGCCGGGGAGAACAGGCCATTCGACAGGGAGATTCTGAAATTGCGGAGGCTTGGTCCGATCAAGCTGCTGAATATTGGAAACAAGCTATAGCGCTTACTCCAGGTAATTATATTGAAGCACATAATTGGTTGAAGATCACAAGGCGGTTCGAATAAGAACACTCTCTTTTTTAATTCATTAACTCTCTTTTTTAATTCATTATAATATTGGATCCATCAATCAAATAAAATAGATCGTTCCTCTGGGAAGAGCCAATCAAGGAATTTCATTATATCCCTTCTAA